CGTTACAAAATTTAACTTTAGCCAATGATCCAATCAAAGGAATAATTGGAACTAATGTATCAAGCTTCTTCATAGCATTATCCATTATAAATGAATTTTCTAGCATTTGACTCCGTACCACCGAAAGGTTTGGTCGCATACTTGAAAAATAACCCAAAAAATCAAGGGAATGCTTGGATAATTGGTTTATATAAATCCTTCCTGGTTGAGACCACACATAAGAATGACATTGCCATAAATTGACAAGATAATATTTCCACTTATTCATGAGAAGAGGGGTATCCTTCGAAGACAGAATTGATTTTCCTTGATATCTAACATAATGCATAAAAGGATCCTTGAAGAACCATAAGATGGCGGCCGGAAAATCATTAACGAAGACTTCTTCTACAGGATATTTTTTTTTTTCATAGAAATGTATTCGCTCAAAAAAGATACCAGAAGAGGTTAATCGTAAATGAGAAGATTGATTACGAAGAAAAAGTAAAATGGATTCGTATTCACATACATGAGAATTATATAGGAGCAAGAATAATCGTGGATTACTTTTTGAAAAAATCACTTTTTGGGGAGTAATAAGACTATTCCAATTATAATACTCGTGAAGAAAGAGTCGTAATAAATGTAAAGAAGAGGGATCTTTCACCCAATAGCGAAGGGTTTGAACCAAGATTTCCAGATGAATGGGGTAGGGTATTAGTACATCTGATACATAATTTAAATGTGGGAATTTGTCCTCTAAAAAAGGAAATATTGAATGAATTGATCGTAAATTATAAGATTTTACGATTTCTGTCGCCTCTAAGGAAGATACTAATCGTAGGGAAAACGGAATTTCCACAATGACTGCAAATCCCTCCGACATCATTTGAGAATACAAATTTTTGTTGTACCCAAAAAATTTATTTTGGTTAGAATCATTAGCGGAAATAATCAAATGATTCTGTTGATACATTCGACTAATTAAACGTTTTATAATTAGTAAACTATATTTAGTGTCATAACCTACATTATCCAACAAAATAGATCTATTTAAACCATGATCATGAGCAAGTGCATAAATATACTCCCGAAAGATAAGTGGGTATAGGAAGTCATGTTGCTGATATCTATCTAGTTCTAAATATCCTTGAAATTCTTCCATTTTTAATTTGAACAAGAAAAGAAATAGGTGATTTATTGGGTTATCAAATGATACATAGTACGATACAGTCAAAACAAGGTATTATAGTAAGGAAATACCTCGGAACAAGTAAGACTCATCAACAGACTCTCTAGCCTCTCTTTTTCCATCTAATTGATTTATGTTCATTCTAGGGTAACAAGATGATTAGAAGTCCTTTATTTTTTCAATCCAATCGCTCTTTTGATTTTGAAAAATCTTTATCAATATACTGCCTTCTTCTACACATTTATCTCTACCCCATAATGGGTAATAGCTAATAATTAGGACTCATAAGAAATTTATAATCCACTCATGGGAAAAGTTTTTCCCGTATTAAGCACTAATATATTTTTAACGTCTAATTAGATCGGGTAATCATTCAAAAATGAAGAACAGAAGCTCATTACTTTTTGTTTCCCTATAATTGGGACCGTAGTAGGGCTCTACCCATTTATTCACTCGACCAAATTCATTTTTTTTTTTTATTACACGACAAGAATTCAAACAATTTAAATAAGGTTTTGGACCTATTCGGTAAGAATGAAATATTCTCAGAATTATCCATTGATACGACATGCTGCTTTTTCCATTCATTCCTTTCAGGATCAGTCGTGGTCTTACAAACTCTACCGATGGTATGGACGAATCTTTTGCTTCATACAAATGTGTAAAAGATGCTAGCCGCACTTAAAAGCCGAGTACTCTACCGTTGAGTTAGCAACCCAAATAAAATAATTAGAATGTGTAGATACAATCGGAATCTCAATAAAAAAAAGATTGAATTGCACAACGCAATCCAAACCAATCAAAAGATTAAAATAGCAAAAATTTTAAAAATTATAATTGATTAGATTCTGAACATAATAAAAATGAACAGATCCGATGAAAAAACAAAAAATTCTCAGATAAAAATAGGGATAAAGTAAAATATTTATAAATAGCTCCTTGTCTCTTATGTCATCCATTAATTCTATAGTATAAGTATATATAGATTTTTATTGAGTTTAATCTTAATCAAAAAAAGACTTCTTGTATCACAGAAAATACAAGAACCCATTATTTGAATGAAATAAAAGCTATGGGACGGAGATATAAATGGATCCTTTTATCCACGATCGGATTATATTTATTTGATACACTGTTGTCAATATGAATGTTGAGAAAAGAATCCAAAAGAAAAAACAATTTATAAATATAACTAACAATTCCAATTTCAATCAATTAGAATTTTTTTAATAAGAAAAAAAAAAAAAAAAACTAAGGACTTGTGTTGGATTGGCACTTTATATAATATTTCTATACAACACAACATTGATACAATATTGGTGGAAAAATAAATTAAGTAAAAAAATGAGGTTTATTCACTAAAATAAGCAAGTGAAATCCTTTGTGTTTTTTTGTTTGTTCCTTAACTCATTGACAGTAATCTCAAAATTTTATATTTATAGACCCGATTACTTCATTTATTATTTATTCACTTAATCTTTTTCTATCTATTTTATATATAGATATAAAATTTATATCAATAAAATAAAAATGGATTTTTGTCGTTATAAAAGACACTATTTTATAGTAACAATAATAAATTTAGTAACAATAATAAATTTAGTATGATATAAATAGAACAAAAGAGGAAATAGCAAAGAAACAAAAAGGTTATACAAAAAGGTTATACAAGGCTATATACAAATCATCCACATTTTTTTTTATTTCATTAATTGAATTTTATTTGTTGATTAGGGCGAAGTTCCGTAAAAACCCCAGCCCTTTTTGAAATATCATGAACAGTTCCTGTAGGTTGAGCACCTTTTTCAAGGAAATATAGAATAGCAGGAACATTTAAATAGATTTGATTCTTTATCGGATCATAAAAACCCACTTTACGAAGATCTCTTCCCTCTCGTCGGGATCGAACATCAATTGCAACGATTCGATAAATGGCTCATTGGGATAGATGAACAATACTCCCCCCCCCTAGAAACGTATAAGAAGTTTTCTCCTCGTACGGCTCGAGAAAATTCTAAATTATGTCTATGTATAGAATCATAATATTAAATAGATCCATAAAATCATCAAATTCATTATATTCTTGATTTAAGTTTTAAGAACTTTTTCTTAGTCTTCCCCCCCCCCCCCAAAAAAAAATTATTTGTATCCTCATAACTCAAGTTGAATAACTCTCAAATAACTCAAAAGAAACCTTTTAGGTATTAAATTTATTGAGTGGTCTCTAACCCTTTTTGTCTGTCTCCTTTAGAATCTATTTTGATTCTTCAATATGATCTAGTTGTTGAGACAATTGAAAACGGTATTTCCTTGTTCCAGGATCTTTATCTTTGTCTTGAATCATTGGGTTTAGACATTACTTCGGTGATCTTTAAATCGTTTCAAAATGGCAGCAACATACCATTTTTTGTGATTTCTTTCTATCAAAGAATCATATGAATGGTTGATTCCTACGTAATACACTTTACTTTTGATTTGATCAAAAGAGTTTTACCAATTTCAACAAAATTAACTTTTTAATTTTGAATTTTATCGAATTGGATCCTTTAGATTTATATATCTAAAATATACTTACGAAGTTGTTCCAATTTATTGATCGATACTAACCTTAGATTCTTGCCCTTGAGAAATTAATCAATACGTTCTACTCGAGCTCCATCGTGTACTATTTACATGGCAACACTCTCAAAAATGAGGGTTCCAGTGGAACAGAACAAATGATGTCGAGCCAAGAGCACTTTCGTTCCTATATAATATAAAAAAGTGGTGGATGTAAGAATCCACAGCTGATCATGTCCTTCAAGTCGCACGTTGCTTTCTGCCACATCGTTTTAAACGAAGTTTTACCATAACATTCCTTCAGTTTGGAACCAGTATGTAATTGATTCAATTATGGAATCGTGAATAATCATCGGTTCGGTCGGTACATAATAATCTATACTTTTTTCTTCTATATGAAGAATGGATAATTTATGACGAAGTCTCAACAAGAATTCAATCAATTTAACCCCATTGTTTATAATTTAGTTTATTATAACTAATTATAACTAACATAACATGAATAAATAAACACGAATAAACAAGTTATTTTGAATCTCTATCTTCAAGTAACGTGATAGGATAAATTCAACAATTTCACACTTCTTCGAGTACCAAGAACTCATAAGAAATCATTAAAAAGATTTAATTGATTGAATAGTTTCCTACCCTATATCATTATTTGCATAAGGTTTTACAGTAAGTACCATTCGCTTTTTATCATCATTAAGAGAGAGATAAATCCATATTGGATTAAACCATCAATGATTAATAAAAAAAAAAAAAAGAATGATGTAAGGAAAGATTGAAGATTTAGGTTGTTATTTTTTCATATTTCATATTGTAAAATCAGTAATATTTAACAAATGAAAATTTCGTTTCATATGCGTGTTATTTGAACTCGATTAAATTTGTGAAAAAGATATGATTAAGATTTCATATAAAAAAAAAAAAAGAAAGAAGAATCGCATTCTATAATAATATTATACTCTTAAACGGAAGACTGGTCGAAAAGACCATCTTTATTTTGATATATTTTATTATGATATAGATATATATTTTATTTTTTATTATAGATTAATATTATTTTTTATTATTTATTAATAGATTAATATTATTTTTTATTATAGATTAATAAAATGATCGTGGGTCAGGTATGTTCTGGGACGGAAGGATTCGAACCTCCGAATAGCGGGACCAAAACCCGTTGCCTTACCACTTGGCCACGCCCCATTTCTAGTCGACACTAATAAACACTAATATTGGTACTGGTTGTTCGTCAACTCAAATCTAAATATCTATTATCTATAAAATAGATTACTAGAATTTTTATACATGTAGACGTAGAATTAAACAGAATTTATTGATCATTACATATAATTCAATTAAGATATTGTATGAAAGTATGGTTTATTCTATTCTCTTTTGATTTGAGAATTGGAAGGATTTTTGATTGGGTGAGTTCAAATCAAAGAAAGTTTTTTGGTCTATCTTATTTTCTTTTTATTCATTTTTCTTTTCTATGAATAATAACATATTTATAATAATAAAATAATAAAAAACTCAATTTATTAATAACTCAATCAAAATAAAAAATAAATAAAATACAATTATATAATATATAAATAAAATACAATTATATAAATAAAATACAATTATCCTCAAGAACAAAATGTTTGTTATGCTTAATATATTTAGTTTGATCTGTATCTGTCTTAATTCTGCTCTTTATTCAAGTAGTTTTTTCGTCGCCAAATTGCCCGAGGCCTACGCTTTTTTAAATCCAATCGTAGATGTTATGCCAGTAATACCCCTGTTTTTTTTTCTCTTAGCCTTTGTTTGGCAAGCTGCTGTAAGTTTTCGATGATATCTTTAATTTAATAATGTCTAGACAAATTCATGATTTATTGAAAAAAAAAAAAAAAATTCAAAGAATTGATAAGATCAGATAAGTCTTACACCCTCAATTCAAATATTTAAATTCTTGTACAACCGCGAAAAATCTGGATCACCCCACTTTATTTCTTGGTGTCAAAATAAAAAATCAAAATAGTAGGGTATGCGGTATAAAAACGGAGAATCTATTCTCTTTTTTACTAAAAAAAAATCTTGGAGATTATGTAATGCTTACTCTCAAACTATTTGTTTACACGGTAGTGATATTCTTTGTTTCTCTCTTTATTTTCGGATTCCTGTCTAATGATCCAGGACGTAATCCTGGACGTGAAGAATAAAAGATAAGGTTTTCCTTGCTTGATTTTTAAATGTTCTTATGTAGGATTTTATCTATTACACATTTTTAACTATTAAAAAATAAAAAGAGCTCGCGAAAAATTCGAAAGAAAATACCAAGTCATCAACAAAAACGGAAAGAGAGGGATTCGAACCCTCGGTACGAAAAACTCGTACAACGGATTAGCAATCCGACGCTTTAGTCCACTCAGCCATCTCTCCTCCCAATTGAAAAAGGATAATACTATGTTACATTATAAAAAATAAGGATTGAAAGAGCCCTTCATAATATTTTTTTTCATCCGAGAGTGCTTTTTAGTTCCACGGCCCGGCTAAGTACTGACCAGGCCGGGCCCGCCATTTATTGTTCCAACAAATCATAAATAAAAATTTTTAAAAAATTTGAAAACTAAAATACTTGCTTGTTATTACGATTGGAAAAAAAAAACTCTTTTGATTTCTATGATATAGAATCAAATGATATCGAATCAAAGTGTCATTTCTTATCTTAATTTTTTATATTTATTCTTTATTCCTTTTACTTTTTTTATTTTAGTTTAGTAAAGTAAATAAATAACAAAAAGGGAACTGTGGATTCTTGCACAATACATTTTCATGTATGTTATGGCTTAAGTAGTTTTGTCGAGACGTCTAGGTCAAAAACCTCCGGCAAAAAAACACTTGTTATTTAGTTATTGAAATTGAATGAATTCTCTTTTCCGAATCTCATTGGGTTCTCTGATACAACACGTAAACGCTCTAATTTTCATGATTTTTTTATCATCCTATCTTTTGACTCTTTTAACTTTTTATTACGACCCATTTTCTTGTTCGACAAAAGGTTCATTTATATACAATAATTGGATTGTAGCGGGTATAGTTTAGTGGTAAAAGTGTGATTCGTTCTATAATCCTTTGTATAGTTAAGGGGTCTTTCGGTTTGATTAATATTTCATTCCGACCAAAAACTTTATTTCTTAAAAGGATTTAATCCTTTACCTCTCAATGAAAAATTCGAGGAAGAATATACATTCTCGTGATTTGTATCCAAGAATCAATTAAAAATTGAAAAATTGGATTATGAGATTACGAAACATAATTTTTTTTTTTATTAGATCAATACTTCTAATTGAATAAGTATGAGTAAAGGATCCATGGATAAAGATAGAAAGTGGTTTTCTAATCGTAACTAAATCTTTAATTTGGAATTTGTATTACGGAAATTGAAGCAAAATGGCTATTAAACAATGACTTTGGTTTACTAGAGACATCGACAAATTGTTTTAGCTCGGTGGAAACAAAATGCTTTTCCTAAGGATTCTCTCACATAGAAATAGAGAACGAAGTAACTAGAAAGGTTGTTATAATCCCCCTCTTTTCTATAGGGATCGTCTAGAAAGCGGGTTGTTCTGAATACATTCAGACAGAAAAGCTGACATAGATGTTATGGGTGGAATTTTTTTTTTTTTTTTCGTTCATGTCTTAATATAGGGATTTATACATCTTCCATAAAGGAGCCGAATGAAACCAAAGTTTCACGTTCAGTTTTGAATTAGAGA